AAAATCGTTGTAGACATAGCCAATCATTAGTTCCCAACCGTGGGGCGAATGGAATCCGATACATAAATCAGTTACTAAAAGAATGGAAAAGGTTTTTATTGTGTCGCTTAAATTATATAGGAATTCTTGAACCCAAGAATTAAGAATAACAAGTTCTTCATTACTCAGAATAGAATAAGCACTTAGAATAACGAAACAGATTATATTTGTCGAGAAGTGCAAAATTTTATGGATATGATCCTCATCTTGTATCTTGATCAATTGGATTGTTTCTTTGTGGAGCCCCATACGAAACTTTTGTAGATGTCTTTCCGGGAATTCCTTTATCATTTCGTCCAAGAGGAATAGCTCTTCTAATTCTATGAATTTTTCTAGAATACTCTTTTCTTGAATATCATTCAAAAAAGTTTCGGATTGGCTAGTATTCCACCAATTAGTAACCCAAGATTCTAGACTTTTATTAAATGACAGAGAGATCCACCAGGGCAAAAAGACTACAAATATTATAGATGAAAGATATCGAAGTGGAATGGATGCGCTCTTTTTTGTCATTTTTTCATCTGTGAATCGGCAATGAACCCACCTCATTCGTTGACTCTATGCAATCTCATATTTCAATCAAGCATGAGTTCTATTATAAGGTATCGCGCCTATTAATAGAGTCCCCGCTTTTTAGTTGTGATTCATAGGTTAGTCCTTGAATCTAGTGTAGAAAAAATACAGAAATCGAAGAAGAATCCACTTTGAATTCGAATTCCAATGAAGAAATAAAAAAAATTACTGAAAAAAAAGGGTTTCGTTTTATGTTATGGCTGCTCCATACACGTTTGCCTTGCTTTGGCCTCCCGAGGCGTTCTGAAGAAACTTTAATTAAGTAAGTTATGCTTAAGTTATGCTATAGCTATAGAAAAAAGAGGATTCTTGGGGTTTTTCCTCTTGCTGAGAAAGCATTTATTCTTCAGTTCATTTTTCAAAATACTTCAATTGGTACACGCAAGAAATAGGCCAATTCCGCAGCCTTTTGCTCAATTTCTCGTGGAGTCAAATTCTCATCAGTACGAGTCAAGGGAACGGCTCCCAGGCCTCTGATTTCCATATAAAGGACACGACGAGTATAAATACCCTCTTTAACTTCTATTCTAATGGACTGAATTTCTTTCATAAAGAATCGTAGAAAGATGCGGCGATTTTTTCCAGGAAATCCCCAACGAAAAATACACACTATTCCTTCTTTTCTATCAAATCGATCATAACCGCTACCTACATTCCATGTAATTGTGCACCACAAATAGGAACTAATAAAGAGACCCGCGATCCCATAGAAAGACATTACGATCCCTTGTGGGAAAAAATTTATTTGTTGAGACGGAAAAAAAGATATCAAATTCTTATCAAGATAACTAGAAATTCCAACCACTAAGAATCCTAATGAACCTAAAAAAAGGATAAAGGCCCAGCAGAAATTACTTGTTTTGCGAGATCCTGCTATAAATTCTATCCATATATATTCTGATCGCCAACTCATACATACTAAATCCAGTTGCATTTTTTTGGAATTGAAGGAATAACCAAAATAAATTTCACTTTACTTTTTTTGTTTCCGAAGTAACTCTCATCAACTAGTACTATTCTGATGTGAACTTTTAGCAGTAATTCATCGAATTGGTTAGATATAATAAAATAAAAACATCCCCTTCATATGATTCCCTATCAATAGCTACATACATATGGATAGATTGACTTGAATTTCAGACATGAGCTCGGATCCGGGCCTATTTTTAAAAATTGCTATAATTCATTTGTCTATATATCATGTTTACGCATGTATAAAAGCTTTTTCATTTAGGTTCGAAGAAAGCCACCTGTTATTGTTATACAATATTCTACTAAATGGATATCCGTGTTCGCTAAGTCTTGAAAAAAACTAGATGAGATTCGACCACATCGTATTTAAAAAATCTTTTTTTTTTGAACATGAAGAAATAAAGAAGCCATTGCAATTGCCGGAAATACTAGGCCCACGAAAGGCACAAAAAGGGAGGGTAAGTTGTTGAGAATTGTCATAGAATGGGCACCTCGATTTAATATTTGTACCTGTTATTGTTATATTGTTATAAAGATATCTTATAATAATTCTAATTTATATTAGAATTATTATAATAGTACACTAAGTATATCGAAGTGAGTATATATAATAAGTGCAAGCAATGTCGAACTAAATAAACGGACTTATCCATCTTTATACATGAATTAGATGTATGTATTATAATCCACTTTCTTTATTATTCTTACTTCTTTTCTTTTTTTTTTGATATTGTTCTTATTTTCTTCTTGGAATTTCTTTTTTAATAAAAAAAGAGTCTCTTAAAAATTCCCGAAACATTCGTTAGAATCCGACCCAAGAGCAGGGATTCTTAGAAAAACTGGGACTTCTTGGGAGATATAGAAAGATGCAAGATTCTATAGTTTCTATATTTGAATTATATACATATACAAGAAG